TATGAGAATCATCCTCGCCTTAAACGTATCTTGATGCCTGAAAGTTGGATAGGCTGGCCCTTACGTAAAGACTATATTACGCCCAATTTCTATGAAATTCAAGATGCTCATTGATTGATAAAAAACCCCTTTTTTATAAATAAATGAGCATCTTGGCATTCTCCTTCTAGATGAAACAGAGTAACTGGACTTTCATTCGTATTGTGGAGGGGCTAAATAAAAAAAGAAAAAGAGGCTCTCATTGCTATTCCCCAATCGGGAAGATATCATATAATATACATTTCGTATGAGCACAATAGGATGATTCTGCACCATGAACTTTGTACCTCGCACATCACTTAGTGGGGACCTCAGAAAATAACTTGAGCAAGAGTGACAAAAAAATAGAAAATTTGAAAGAAAAGACAGAAGAGACGAAATGAAGAAATGCAAAATGAGAAGAATCGGAGTTTCTTTGTACTATGTCTGAAATATATCCTTTCTATTCCTATCCTTCCAATCTTTGATTGAATCCTTTTAGCTAATTTTTTTTAGCTATTAGATTTGAGATATATACGAAATTTTAACATACTTTTGGAATAAGAAAAGTATGAACAGAGATGAAAAAAATGAAAAATAAAGTAAAGAATATCTCGTCTCAATGAATTAATTTCATTTGTATGAGGTATGAATATCTATCCGATACATTATTCACGTGTCAGGAACCAGATTTGAACTGGTGACACGAGGATTTTCAGTCCTCTGCTCTACCAACTGAGCTATCCCGACCATTTCCCGTGCATCATACTAGCAGAGTACTTATATCTATGTCAATGAAAAGAATTAAAAAAGAAAATCTTAAAAAATTGGACCTAGCCCCTGAATTTCTTAGATCTTCAAAAAGAAGACATTCTTTGTAAATGTAAGGAAAAAGATATGGACTATGAATGATTCAATAACGTAAATTCCTTGAACATATATATATGTTCATATCGTACTATACAAAACAAATGAGATTGGATTGGAAGAAGATACGAGGATTTTGATTTGGATCCTTTTGTGAAAGAACAGAGTGAATGAAATGAGAAAGATATTTCATTTTGTTTAAACTTAACCACTGATGAAAAAAAAAGAAAGAGGATGAGGATAAATAAAGAGTGAGGAAATAAAATGGGCTTTTTATTGGGGATAGAGGGACTTGAACCCTCACGATTTAAAAATTCGACGGATTTTCCTCTTATTATAAATTTCATTATTGTCGGTATTGACATGTAAAATGGGACTCTCTCTTTATTCTCGTCCGATTAATCTTCAAAAGATCTATCAAACTCTGGAATGAATCATTTGATCACTGAATATTTGAATTCGATTCTTTTTTCAACTTCAATTGGAATTGATTCACAATAACTCTTCAATTTTTCATAGATTTTTTGATCTCTATCATTCTAATTAATAGAGAATAGAAATAGAGGGTTTCTATAGATCCTTATCTCATACTATTACTCAAATACTCATATTTAGAGTAATATAAATAAGAATAAAGAATATAGAAAATAATATAGAAATATTATTCTATTATTTCATAATAGAATTCTACTATTATATTAGAGAAGAAATATAAATATTCTATACTAATTAGAATATAAATAGAATATAGAATGAGTATAAATATATATATACTATGAGAATAAAACTATATAATAGAAATCTTCTATTTCTATTTTCATATATAGAGTTATGTCAGTATGTATACGTACGTATTAGGTATATAAGGTTATCCTTTCTTTCATTTCAATAGAAGGGTTTTAGCTACTAACGTAACGTAGTCAATTTCATTCGTTAGAACAGCTTCCATTGAGTCTCTGCACCTATCCCTTTTATTCTCATTTTCCATCTTTTCTCTCAAAACAAAGATTTGGCTCAGGATTGCCCATTTTTAGTTCCAGGGTTTCTCTGAATTTGGAAGTTACCACTTAGCAGGTTTCCATACCAAGGCTCAATCCAATCAAGTCCGTAGCGTCTACCAATTTCGCCATATCCCCCTTTCTTTTGAGACAAGGGTAATTCCATCCACCTCTTTCATTTATCTTGGCACTATTGAATTCATTAGGTAATGATTCCTATATCGAAAAAGTGTATGCTGCTATTTTCTTTTTTTGCCACCCCCTATTCTATATTCTATCATTTCATCTCTATTGGATGAACCCTATTTGTTTCAATACCAAATTGATTCTATCATTGATGTATCCGCAATTCAATATGGATAGATATATCCCACATATATATGTGCCTTTCTTCCTCATTAATTTTAACAGTGTAGTTTGTAATAGTGGAACGGTCAATATTCATTCTTTTTTTTTTCATTTCAAATCCTAATTTCATTTATATATTGATATTTTCTATTCACATATATATGAATATGTAATTGAATTTCTATTTCTATTTAGATATCTAATTTATCTAGATCTAAATAGTTTTCTTTTCTATTTTCTAAATAGAATCTAAAATATATAATAAAATATATAACTAATAAATATAAGAAAAGAAATTAAAAAAAGAAGAAGAATCACTAGGTAATAGCTAAGATCCGATAGTTTCCTGTATTCCTATACACTATTGCTCTTATATCCGCCCGCTTAGCTCAGAGGTTAGAGCATCGCATTTGTAATGCGATGGTCATCGGTTCGATTCCGATAGCCGGCTCTTTTTCTTTATCACTTTTTTTCTTTCCATGATTTAAAATCTCTACTCTCGCTTTCTCTAAATGTCGGGTCACCGATTTATTATGTCATGGTAACTTGCAGCTATAGCTATGAATAAAAAAGTTGACTAGAACAATTAGATCTCTACAGAAGAAATTGGAAAATGTAACCTTCGCTTTAATTTCCTATATATACAAAAAATCCGAATATTGATAAAATTTCTTTTATTCTGTTTTGTAGGACTTTAGTAAATTGAGTTTTGCTTTGCTGATCCTTTAGTTCAGTCTGAATTTATATTTTTTTGTCAAATGAAAGTGAATAAAAAAGGAGCCTTTATATGTCTCGTTACCGAGGACCTCGTTTCAAAAAAATACGCCGGCTGGGGGCTTTACCGGGACTAACTAGTAAAAGACCCAGATCCAGAAGTGATCTTCAAACCCAATTGCGCTCTGGAAAAAGATCACAATATCGTATTCGTTTAGAAGAGAAACAGAAATTGCGTTTTCATTATGGTCTGACAGAGCGACAATTACTTAAATATGTGCATATTGCTGGAAAAGCCAAAGGGTCAACAGGCCAGGTTTTACTACAACTACTTGAGATGCGTTTGGATAACATCCTTTTTCGATTAGGTATGGCTTCGACCATTCCTGGAGCCAGACAATTAGTTAACCATAGACACATTTTAGTTAATGGTCGTATAGTGGATATACCAAGTTATCGTTGCAAACCCCGAGATATTATTACTACGAAGGATAAAGAAAGATCGAAAGCTCTGATTCAAAATTATCTTGTTTCATCCCCCCACGGGGAATTGCCAAACCATTTGACTATTGACTCCTTACAATATAAAGGATTTGTCAATCAAATAATAGATAGTAAATGGGTCGGTCTTCAAATAAATGAGTTGTTGGTCGTAGAATATTATTCCCGTCAGACTTGATTCTAATGAAAATAAAAAAGCAAGGTTCATACCAATTTTGACTCCGTTCGCTGAAGTAAATAGAGCACCTCGTGCCCTGTCTCATTCATGTATCAAAAAAGGATCGGCAATAGGATTCTTTTTCTTTTTTTCTTCTTTTCAATATCAATATGATATTTCTATTTGTATTTTACCTATCACAGGGATTAATTAGGGATAGAGAATGTCTATTAAATTCTTAAATAAGGGTCTTATCATTAGAATAATGATATCAATTCTTATTTTATTTGATACATTGTAGTCGGTAACGTTGATGAATGAAAAGAAACGGAGAGAGAGGGATTCGAACCCTCGGTAAACAAAAGTCTACATAGCAGTTCCAATGCTACGCCTTGAACCGCTCGGCCATCTCTCCTACAGAATGTTATTCTTGACCAAAACCCGAATGAATAACGAGTCCTTCATCTTAATTGTAGTACATGTATGACCGCCCGAGGGTTCCATAAGAAGAAATTTCTTTTCCAATTTCATATTTATCAACAACAACTTCTTTCATCAGCTAACCCATGGAATTCATGAATCGTCCGACGAATCTTTCTATTTCAATTGTATGGTGTGGCACATACACGTTATGCAAACAAAAAGGATGGTTACTTTATTTGAATATTTTCATTTGATTTTATCATGGAATGATTATTCCATTCTTTTCCTTTTTGGATCATAACCAAATCAAAACTTCTCGAGTTATCAAAATCCATAGGAAACTTGGTTATTCAATTTAGATGAAATAGTAATAGTCATTAGTATACTACGAAATTGGAATGAAATCTAATCTGATTCAACTATTTCATTTCATCTTTGTCCAAAAGGGGGACACCGCATTTTTTCCAATTAGTCTGTTTTTATGTTATTTTGTACTGTACAATTCCTTTTTTTGTGGGATCGTTTTCCCCGAAGGGGGATGAGAAGAATTATAGAATGAATTGCTAATTATGCCTAGATCTCGAATAAATGGAAATTTTATTGATAAGACCTCTTCAATTGTAGCCAATATTTTATTACGAATAATTCCGACAACTTCAGGAGAAAAAAAGGCATTTACCTATTACAGAGATGGTGCGATTTGATTTTTTCTTGTTTTTTTTTTTACCCCTCAGTTTTACGAGAAAAAGAACGTAGTTAGGAATATAAGAAAAACAAATTAGTGAAAGAAACCTACGCTTGGTGAAGGTGAAGTTTAAAGATAGAGCAATTCCTTCTGTCGTGTATCCTCGATTGATGCAGCCTTAGATGCTTCAATTATCGATTTTAGTATTGAGCAAAAGGTTACATCTATAGGTTCTGTATTGGAGGTCATTACTACTTCATTTAGTACCAATAGGTGGCATCGGGGAAAA